TTATCCATGAAGACCTATATAATTATTGGGTTTCTACCAATGAGCAAAAAAAGTACAACTTGAGTAATGAATTAATAAGTAGAATAAAAATTCTAGAAAAAGAAAAAGTATCTCTTACTCTAGATATACTAGAAAAAAGGACCAGATTATGCAATGATGAGAATAAACAAGAATACTTGCCAAAAGCATATGATCCTCTTTTGAATGGCGCATATCGTGGAAAAAGAAACAAATTCTATTCACATACAACCATGAATCATTTAATTACTTCGAAAGAAAATTCCACGAAAAGAGTTTGGATAAATAAGCTTCATGGGCTATTTTCTATTTCTAATAATTACCAAGAATTTGAACATGAAAAAAATCCACTTAATGAAAAATCACCATGGAATTATATTATTAATTCGTTAACGTCAATTGATCGATTATCTTTTGAGTACATACCCAATTCTCATTTGAAAAAATCTTCTTTATTGGAAGAAGAAATAAAAATAAATTCAGAAAATAAAGCAAAATCTTTGAAATACGTATTCGATATAATTACAACCAATGGAGAAGAAATCATTGAAGAAGGAGAAGAAATCCTTAAAGAAAAAATCATTCAAAAAATTCCTCAACGGTTATACAAACTAACTGAAGAGTTAGAAGCACTAGCACAGGATGAAGATGAAGAAGATGAACATGAGCAACTAATGAAACAAGATCAGGAAATTCGTACAAGAAAAGCCAGACGAGTGGTGATTTATACTGACTACAGCGTGAATCCCGAGACTAACGATGATGAAATAAACGAGTTGGCTTTGATACGTTACTCACAACAACCTGATTTTCGTCGAGGTCTAATCAAAGGATCCTTACGCGCTCAAAGACGTAAAACAGTTATTTGGAACACATTCCAAGCATATGTAAATTCTCCGCTTTTTTTTGATCGAGTAGAAAACATATTTTTTTTTTCTCTTTTAAACAAGATCGATCAAAATATTAAGTCTATTTTTAGGAATTTTGCGAAGAAAAAACCAAAAACGGAATTCAAAATTGACGATTTTGAGAAAGAAAAGATGAAGAAAACTCTGAAGGCTCTCGATGAAAACGAGAAGAAGAGAGAAGAAGAAAATGAACGAATGGCAATAGCAGAAATTTGGGATAGCGTTATATTTGCTCAAGCAATAAGAAGTTTGATACTCCTGATCCACGCTTTTCTTAGAAAAAACATTATATTGCCTTCATTGATAATAGCTAAAAATGTTGGACGTATGTTATTATTCCAATACCCCGAGTGGTATGAGGATTTTAAGGACTGGAAGAGTGAAATGCATGTTAAATGTACGTATAATGGTATTCCACTATCAGAAACAGAATTTCCTCAAGATTGGTTAACAGATGGTCTTCAGGTAAAAATTCTATTTCCTTTCCGTTTAAAACCTTGGCGAAGATCTAAACTACGATCTCATCATGGAGATCCAATGAAAAAAAAAGTAAAACAAGAAAATTCTAGTTTTTTAACAGTTTGGGGAACGGAAACAGAACTTCCTTTTGGTCCTGCCCGAACCCTACCTTCTTTTTTTGAACCCATATATAAAGAACTAAAAAAAAATATTCGAAAAGTGAAAAAGAATTATTTTCTACCTCTAAAAGTAAAAGTTTCAAAACCATGGGTTATAAAAATTTTTCCAGTTCTAAAACGAATAATGAATAAACTTGAAAAAGTAAACCCAATTTATTTATTTGAATTCAAGAAGGTGAAAGTATATGAACCAAATGAAAATGCAAAAGATTCAAAAGATAATAATAAGATTATTCCTGAATCGACCATGCAAATTCAATCTATGAATTGGACAAATTTTTTATTCATAGAAAATGAAATGAAAGATCTTGCTGATAAGACAATCATAATCAGGAATCAAATAGAAGAAATCGCAAAAGAAAAGAAAAAAAAAGTTCCAGCCTATGATGATAAAAGACCAGAATTAAAGAAAGATATTTGGCGGATATTCAAAAGAATAAATACTCGATTAATATGCAAATCACATTATTTTATGAAATCTTTCATTGAAAAAATATACATGGATATCCTGCTATGTATGGTTAGCATTTCGAAGGTCAATGCACAACTTTCAACAAAAAAAATGATCAATGAATCCATTTACAACGATGAAAGAAATCAAGAAGGAATTGATGAAACAGATCAACATACAATGAACTTTATTTCGACTATAGAAAAAGAAAAGGACTTTTCTAATCCTAGTAATAATTCAAATACTTATTACGATTTATCTTCCTTGTCCCAAGCATATGTATTTTACAAAATATCACAAACCCAATTACTTAACAACCATCACTTTAGATCTGTACTTCGCGGTACCCATCCTTTTATTAAGGACAAGATAAAGTATTATTCTATAACCCGAGGAATATTTAACTCCAAATCAAGGTATAAGTATAAGAAAATAAAGAAGCCTGGAATGAATGAATGGAAAAACTGGTTAAAGGGTAATTATGCATACAATTTATCTCAGAGCAAATGGTCTCGATTAGTATTAGTAGCGAAAAAATGGCGAAAAAAAATCAATAAAAATTGTACGATTCACAATAAAGAATCAATTAAATTTTCTTCATATAAAAAAGAAAAAGACCGATCAATTCATTACAAAAAAGAAAATTTCTATACAGTGTATTTATGGCCGAATCAAAAAGAAAAATTAAAAAAGCAATATGTATATGATCTATTATTGATTTAAATGATTTAAAATTATTATAAATTATAAAAGAATAAAAAAATGAATAAAAATATTGATGCATAAAATAAATACAAAAATAGATAAGAAGAAATTCGTCCACCTCCCATAGATTTGACTCCTTCCCCTATAAATAAACTTGCAACAACAACCCCATTGATAATTCCATCAATTATATTTCTATCAAAAAACTGAGTTAGTTTGGTTAATCCCCTTATACCCGAGGTAAAAACTCTAGTATAAAAAATATCTATATAACCACAATTGTAGGACCAATTATATATTCTATTTTTAATTTTGTCCAAGAAAATTCTTTTAGGACCTTCTTTTATAAATGAATTAATGAATTCCAAATTCTGGAACAATGAATAAACAGACCCATATAAAACATATGCTATTAATAGTCCAAAAATAGCTATACTTACTGAAAAAATTGCATTTGTAAAAAATTCATACCAATCTACGGAATAACTCGCATTGGGATGTAAAAGATTTGTCGATGGAGTTAACCATTTTGATAATATATCAAAATATATTATTCCATAATCAAAATGAATTCCTATTGTTCCAACAAACAAAGTAAATAGTACCAAAACAAACAGAGGAAATAGCATAGTATTGTCCGATTCGTGAGGATACATAGAAGTATAAGTGTACTTTTTTTCTAAAGAATATGGTCTTCTTTTTTTTAGATTACTAGATATTTTATATCTATCCTTTGAAAAAAAGAAGACCATATTTTCTATTTTTGATAAAAGAAAATTTCTATCAACTTTTTTTGGAACTTCTTTTCCCCATAGAGATATTGAATGGAACGAGCTATTATTGGTGCTACTGTAATTTTTACAATTTATGCGCAAATGCCCATCAAAAGTAAGTAAATACACGCGAAACATATAAAATGCAGTTAATCCTGCTGTAAAACAAGCTATTATTGCAAAAATGGGTGAATACAACCAACTCTCATTAAGAATTTCATCTTTGGACCAAAAACAAGCAAGAGGTGGAATACCACAAATAGAAAGTGTACCTAATAAAAAAGTAGTTCTTGTAATTGGAACATATCTTTTTAAACCGCCCATCAGAATCATATTCTGGCTTTTATCTGGTGAATATCCAACAACAGGTTCCATTGAATGGATAATGGCTCCGGATCCCAAAAATAATAAAGCTTTAGAATAGGCGTGAGTAAACAAATGGAATAAAGCAGCTCGATAAGAACCTAGACCTAGAGCTAACATAATATAACCCAATTGAGACATTGTAGAATAGGCTAAACTTCTTTTTATATCTGTTTGAGCAAGAGCCAAGGTAGCTCCTAATAGTACTGTTATTACACCTATTACAGAAATAATATTCATTATGTAAGGTATGGATATAAAAAGAGGAAGAAGTCGAGCTACAAGAAAAATTCCCGCTGCTACCATGGTAGCAGCGTGTATAAGAGCCGAGATAGGAGTAGGTCCTTCCATTGCATCAGGTAACCATACATGAAGGGGGAATTGCGCGGATTTAGCAACTGCACCGAGAAATAATAAAAAGGCACACAAAGTAACAAATGAAGAACTGACCCCATTATTGTGTATCAAGTTGTTAGTTATTTCGAACAAATCCCGAAATTCAAAACTACCAGTTATCCAATAAAAACCTAAGATTCCTAATAATAAACCAAAATCCCCTACACGATTAGTTACAAAAGCTTTTTGACAAGCACTTGCTGCAGTCGGTCGTGTGAACCAAAATCCTATTAATAAATAAGAACACATTCCCACTAGTTCCCAAAAAACATAAATTTTTATCAAATTGGAACTGGTAACTAATCCCAACATAGAAACATTGAAAAAACTCATATAAGCAAAAAATCTTAAATATCCTTGATCATGGGACATATAATTGTCACTATAAATAAGAACCATGATTCCAACAGTAGTAATTAGTATTGACATAATCGAACTAAGTGGATCGATTAAATATCCGAACTCTAAGGAAAAATCATTATTGATGGTCCAAGACCATAGATATTGATAGATGGAACTTCCATTTATTTCTTGAATAGATAAATTGGCTGAAAATACCATAGCTATACTTAAGAAAAAAATACTAGGAAAAGCCCATATACGACGAATATTTTTTGTTGCTGTCGGAATAAGTAGAAGCCCGAATCCTATTGACATAGTAACTGGAAGTGGAAGAAAAGTTATTATCCATGCATATTGATATGTATGTTCCATAATAAAAAATGAAATTTTTAATCATTCTACTAAAACTGGAATAATACAATATTCCATCCTGGTAATTTATAGGCATATTATATAATATAGTATATTAAGGAAAAATGGTTATACCAAAAGGAATACTTAATTCGAATATAGATAGTACGATCCATACTTTAAATTTAAAATTAAAAAATAAATAAGGTTATTGTTATCAGGTAATCAAATATCTTAGTTAACAGATTAACTACTAATTGTAATTTCAATTATGGGTATGGCACTCTTACCTTAATCCTTAATCCATTAATAAAAAAAAACACAATTTCCTTCCTTTCTTGTACTTGTATTTTTTTTTCTTAGCTATACTATTTTTCTTAGCTATACTACTTAGCTATACTATATATGTCATAGGGTATGTATACATATGTGTAATTACTATGATCCATATATATATTATATATATATCATATATATGATATATGAGCATATATATAATTATTTATATTTTAATATTTTATTTTATGATTAAATTTTTTATATTTATATTTAAAATATATTAATTATTAATGTGTATGTTTCAATTTTTTAATTTAAATTTTATTATATGTTTATGTTTTCATAGGTTTTTTTTATATGTTTGAAAATTTTATATGTTTGAAAAATTAAATGTTTTTTTACTATTTTACTACGGAATAAATATGGATAACGACTAAAAGGAACAATTCATTTTGAACAATACATGTCTTTCACATACAATGATAAAAATAAGTAACCTTTTTTTTAATGGCAGTCCCCAAAAAACGTACTTCTATGTCAAAAAAACGTATTCGTAAAAATATTTGGAAGAAAAAAGGAAATTTAGCTGCAGTAAAGGCTTTTTCTTTAGCGAAATCGGTTTCTACCGGACGTTCAAAAAGTTTTTTTGTACAACAAACAAATAAAAAAGTCGTGGAATAATCGGAATTGACATACCCCGAAAAACGTCAAGTATTTTAAAATAAATGATTAACATTAATTAGTGTATTGAATTCCTCAATATCAAACAGGATCGGTTGGAACTAGTTGCTGTGGTATATAAATATCGTATGTAGATGTGATATGTAGAATAAGGATATGTATATTGGGTTTGGGGTTTTTTTGTATCTACTTTTCACAATAGAAATTTTTTTCTATTGTGAAAAGTAGAGTATGATTGTAATAGAAATGCAAATTTTGTTGTTTTATTTGTTATTATGGTTAACTAAAAACCTAATTAATTTGGTAAATCTTACCATTGTAAATCTTACCATTATTATTAAAATCTTACCATTATTATATATATATTAATTAAATATATTATAAATATATTTAATATAATAATTAAAGATATTAATACTTTACTTTGATAATAATTTGATAATACTAAAATAGTATCTAAATCGTTAGACAATGATAAATTCTTATGATTTAGTAATCAAATTGTTATACATAGAAAATCCTAGTTATTTCATTTTCTTCATTAAATATTAAATAATACATTTTTTTTTTTCGTTTTGTTTGAATCCATAAAATAACATTGGATAAATAAAAACGAATCCAAAAAAAGAAAAGGAACAATTCCCGATTCTATACGATTCTATAGCTCAGTCTAAAACTATGGAGTTTTAACTGCTTTTTTGAAAACTTAGTTTTTAGTATACCAAAGTTCATTATTAAAACCGAACTTACAACAATACGATACTAACTAAAGATTATTTTATTGTTTATTTAATAAAGATTCAAATTATCATATAAATTTCAATGAATAAATAATCATCGATTCTAATGTTTTGTTTTATAAACTATATTGAATCCTTGAATCTCGACGATTCAACATAAATTTACTATTATTATTTCAAGTAAGCCGCCATGGTGAAATTGGTAGACACGCTGCTCTTAGGAAGCAGTGCTAGAGCATCTCGGTTCGAGTCCGAGTGGCGGCATCCTATCCTATCAAAAAAATCTTCTAAAATAGACACAATGAATCCTATACAATGGCTCCTATAATGTATTCAATTCTCGATTTCAATTCTCTTATGGGACTCCTTTTTATGATATTTACAATTTTAGAACATATATTGACTCATATCTCTTTTTCGATAATTTCAATTGTTATTACGATTTATTTGATGACCTTTTTTGTCCACGAAAGCGTAGGATTGCCTGATTCATCAGAAAAAGGAATGATAGCTACTTTTTTCTCTATAACGGGATTATTGGTTTCTCGTTGGATTTCTTCGGGACATTTTCCCTTAAGTAATTTATACGAGTCATTAATTTTCCTTTCGTGTAGTTTATCCATTATTCATACCATTTACAAGATGGGGAATCATAAAAATTATTTAAACACAATAACTGCATCAAGTACCATTTTCACACAAGGCTTTGCCACGTCGGGTCTTTTAACTGAAATGCACCAATCCGTAATATTAGTACCTGCTCTACAATCTCAGTGGTTAATGATGCACGTAAGTATGATGTTATTAAGCTATGCCGCTCTTTTATGTGGATCATTATTCTCAGTGGCTCTTCTAGTCATTACATTTCGAAAAAACATCAATATTTTTTGTAATGGTAAAGTCAAAAATTTCTTAATTAAGAAATTTATCTTTGGTAAGATTAACTATTGGAATGAAAAAAGAAGTGTTTATAAAAACACTTCTTTTCTTTCATTTCGAAATTATTATAAATATCAATTAACTCGACGTTTGGATTATTTGAGTTATCGTGTCATTAGTTTAGGGTTTACCTTTTTAACCATAGGAATTCTTTGTGGAGCAGTATGGGCTAATGAAGCATGGGGATCGTATTGGAGTTGGGACCCCAAGGAAACTTGGGCATTTATTACTTGGATCATATTCGCAATTTATTTACATACTAGAACTAGTACAAATCAAAGTTTGCAGGGTACAAATTCGGCACTTGTGGCTTCTATAGGATTCCTTATAATTTGGATATGCTATTTTGGAATCAATCTATTAGGGATAGGTCTACATAGTTATGGTTCATTCACATTAACATCTAAAATATTAAATAATTGAATAAACTACATAAAATAACGAGTACATATAAGAACAAAACATCATCCCATACCCATATTTATATATAAATATATAGTGAAAGTTCTTTCTTTGTGCAAGTTTTTTAGAACCCTTTGAACCATTCCTGGTTCAAAGGGTTCTAAAAAACTCGAAATGTATCTGATTAAAATTTAGATTTTTAATTCATTTAATTCTTTTGTATTGTTCGGCGTTTAAAAGCAGAAAATAAAAAGACAAAAAAATGAGATTTCCGTATTTTTAATGAAAGACTATCGATAAAAATAATTAGATAGTATAGCTTGTACCCTATCAACTGATAACGAGAGAATGAAATCGGGATAAATACCAGTCCCTAGTATGGGTAAAAAGATACAGATTGAAACAAATAGTTCTCGTGGTCCAGAATCCAAAAAATTAGAATTTGTAACATGAAATAACTTGTATCCATAGAACATCTGACGTAACATAGATAATAAATAAATAGGAGTTAATATCATTCCTATTGCCATTACAAAAGTAATTAGTATTTTTGACATTAAAAGAAATCTTTTACTAGTAATTATTCCAAAAAAAACTAATGATTCTGCAACAAAACCACTCATTCCCGGCAATGCAAGAGAAGCCATTGAAAAACTACTGAACATGGTAAAAAATTTTGGCATTGGGATCGATACCCCCCCCATTTCGTCGAGATAAACAAGACCCATTCTATCACAAGTCGTTCCCGTCAAGAAAAAAAGTGCAGCACCAATAAATCCATGAGAGAGTATTTGTAAAATAGCACCATTGAGCCCGATTCCGGTTATGGAACCAATTCCTATAATTGTAAAACCCATGTGAGATACAGAAGAATAGGCTATTCTCTTTTTCAAATTCCGTTGACCGAGAGAGGTCGAAGCTGCATAGATTATTTGAATAGTTCCTATTATTACCAACCAGGGGGAAAATATGGAATGAGCGTGGGATAATAATTCCATATTGATTCGAATAAGTCCATATGCTCCCATTTTTAATAAGATTCCAGCTAGAAGCATACATGTACTGTAATGTGCTTCTCCATGGGTATCGGGTAACCAAGTATGTAGAGGTATAATCGGCAATTTGACGGCATAAGCAATAAGGAATCCAAAATATAATATTATTTCCAATGCCACAGGATATGATTGATTAGCTAATTTTCCAAAATCTAATGTAGGTTCATTAGAACCATATAAACCCATACCCAAAACCCCTATTAAAAGAAAAACGGAGCCCCCCGCTGTGTACAAAATAAACTTTGTCGCCGAGTAGAGACGGTTCTTTCCTCCCCACATGGATAAAAGTAAATAAACAGGAATTAATTCTAACTCCCACATCATGAAAAAAAGTAAAAGGTCTCGAGAAGAAAATGGTCCTATTTGACCGCTGTACATTGCTAACATGAGAAAATAGAACAATTGTGAATTTTTAGTAACCGGCCAAGCTGCTAAAGTAGCTAAACTAGTGATAAATCCTGTCAGTAAAATAGGTCCTATGGAAAGTCCATCGATTCCCAGTCTCCAGTGAAAATCAAAAATATCTATCCATTTAAAATCTTCTTCCAATTGGATTAATGGATCGTCCAATTGGAAATGATGACAGAAAACGTGAGTCATTAAAAGGAGTTCTAACAAGCAAATACCTATAGCATACCACCTGAACATCTTATTTCCTCTATAAGGAAGAAAAAAAATGCAAGAGCCGACGAATATCGGCAAAACAACAAGTATTGTTAGCCAAGGAAAATTATTCGTGATAAAGACAAGATACGTTTTTGACCACAAAAACCCGTACTTAATAAAATATATTATTCTATTCTCTATTCTGAATACGAGTTTTTGTCGGTGTCGGTAAAGAGGAATCAAATAATTAAAGTGTATTTTTTTGTAACGTATCAATAAGATAGTCCCATGCTGCGAGTTGTTTCATACCATAAATAGACACGGACACTCAAAAAATCCGTTGGACAAGCGGATTCACATCTCTTACAACCTACACAATCCTCGGTTCTTGGTGCGGAAGCAATTTGCTTAGCTTTACATCCGTCCCACGGTATCATTTCCAACACATCCGTAGGGCAAGCTCGTACACATTGAGTACACCCTATACATGTATCATAAATTTTTACTGAATGTGACATTGAATCTATAACAGCCCGGGTTTGAACATCAAAAATTTTCAATCTGGTCATAGAAGTAGTAGTTTTATTGTAGACACCAGACGAAGCAGTGGTTTACTAAAATTGGAAGAATCAATATTTTTTCTAAATCTGCTTATAAGAAAAAGCCAAGAGACTTTAATTTTCAATTTTCGTTTCAAAAATTATAATCATACGAGTCGGGTGTGTGAATTAAAATGGTCCAACAAAATAAATTGATATTCAAATCAATATATAAATATCTAAAATTAAATTTAGATTATTATAAATTAGTTTAGTATTAATTATACTTTACTAATCGAGTAAAATATAAAATAGTCAAATTGAAATTCAATAATCAATTTGATATTGAATCAAATTTAATATTATAATATATATATATTATAATGTATATATATATATCATATATATATTATAATGTATATTGTTATTGTATATTCATAATAATATGAATATATAATTCATATATTATAGTTTCTTAGTTATACTATATATTTTACATGTTATATATACAGGTTATATATATTATAATTTATATTATAATTATAATATTATATATTTTATATATTATTATTTATATTTTAATTTTATTTCTATAGATTATTCATCTAATATCTAATAGAAAAAAATAACTAATTTTTTATTTTTTAGTATATGATCATGATAATTTTAATTAATTATTCAACAAATTCGATTGGTTGATACGCGTTGATTTTCTGTTTCGATAAATCGACGAAACAATAGCAAGTCCAATAGCAGCTTCTGCAGCTGCAACGGCTATAATAAATATTGAGAAAATGTTCCCTTTTAATTGTCGACTATCAAATATATCAGAAAATGTTACGAGATTAATATTAACCGAATTTAGTATAAGCTCAAGACACATAAGTGCTCTAACCATGTTTCGACTTGTGATCAATCCATAGAGACCAATAGCAAATAAATAGACACTCAAAAAAAGTACATGCTCGAACATCATTGACTAACTCCTTATCAATCTCGATTCATTTCAATATCAACAATTCCAGGGATTCAATTAACTAGAAGTTATAATTACAAAACAAAAGAAAGTAAACAAATTTAACTAAAATTATTAAACCTTTTGATTTTATTATATATTTAATTTTATATTTAAAATTTTTATAACTCTAATTTTTTTTATTCTAACTATATTTATTATTGACGAGCCATAGTAATTACACCTATCAAGGAAACTAAAAGAATTATTGAAATTAGTTCAAAGGGAAGATAAAAATCTGTCGATAAATGAATCCCAATTTGTTGAACAGTACTTATGAGGTCCTGTTCTATAATCTGGTTTGATCTTGTAGTCCAAATAATTCCATACCATGATGTATCTGATATAATAGTAATCAGTGAAAAAAAAATACTTATACAAACCAGTGAAGTGACTCCATCTCCAATGGTACAAAAATATGAATCATTAAAATATTCGGAACCATTCATGAACATTACCGCAAATATAATTAAAACATTTATGGCTCCCACATAAATAAGAAGCTGTGCAGCAGCCACAAAAAAGGAGTTCGATGAAATATAGAATAAAGATATACAAACAAGAACCAACCCCAACGAAAAAGCAGAATAAATAGGATTGGTAAGTAATACAACTCCCATACCCCCTAATAGAAGAACTGATCCCAGAAATGCTACAAGAATATCATGTGTTGGTCCTGGTAAATCCATTATGTATAAAATGTTAAAAAAAAAAAAAAATAAGTCAAATCATGACTTTACTAAATAGTCAAGGAAAAAGGTTTATCCAATTTATGATACCTTCCTATTGAATTAAATCTTAATATGGATATAATGGATATAACTATATAGAATATATATAATTAGTTATCTATTATAACTATTATATAATAATAATATATATAATAATAATAAATAATAGATATAATTATTGGACTAATTACACTTACTTTTTTATCCAATATCCAAAAGAAAAAACTTTAAATTTAAAATTGTATATTTTGAAATTCTCGCGATAAATAAAATTTATTATTATAATTAGTTTAAATAAAAGAATAATTCTCAAAACAAAAATAAATAATAAATAAATAGTATTATATTTGTAGTTATTGACAAAAAAAGCTTTGATTTTTTATATCAAAAAAATTTTAGTAATTGGTAATCGTTCTTGAATCAAGGGATTTATCTTTATCGATTTTTATTTGAGTTGAATTCATAACTATTTGAATTGTATAATCTCCAATTACTGATATTGGTAACCGACCCAATGCAATTTGATTATAGTTCAATTCGTGACGATCATAAGTAGAAAGTTCATATTCTTCAGTCATTGATAAACAGTTTGTTGGACAATACTCGACACAGTTACCACAAAATATACAGACCCCAAAATCAATACTATAATTAAGTAATTGTTTCTTTTTCATATCTCTTTCCAATCTCCAATCAACAACAGGTAGATCTATTGGGCATACACGAACACATACTTCGCAAGCAATACACTTATCAAATTCAAAGTGAATTCGACCGCGAAAACGTTCTGACGTAATTGATTTTTCATAAGGATATTGAATAGTTACAGGTAAACGATTTGTGTGAGATAAGGTAATTATGAAACTTTGACCAATGTACCTTGTAGCCCGTATTGTTTGTTGACCATAATTCATGAACCCAGTCACCATTGGAAACATATTGTAGATATCCATGAATAAATTGATGTTTCTTTCTCTTGTTTGAAAGGAGTTATGAATCTAGAATATTCTTATCGTATTCTATTATTTAATTTATAGTGAAACAAGTTGAGAAGAAGTTGTCAATAATAGATTACCCAAAGAAATAGGTAAAAGAAATTTCCATCCAAGATTTAATAGCTGGTCCATTCTCATCCTGGGTAAAGTCCATCTTGTTGTGATAGAAATGAATATAAACAAATAAGCTTTAGCTAATGTAACAAGGATACCAATTGTCATTCCAAAGACTCCAGCTATTTTTTTAATTCTGAAAAGTTCAGGAACAGATATATATGGAATAGATAACTTCCACCCACCTAAGTAAAGAATCGTTACAAATAATGAAGAAACTAATAGATTTAGGTACGAAGCAAGATAAAATAAACCAAATCTGATACCTGAATATTCCGTTTGATAACCTGCTACTAATTCTTCTTCCGCTTCTGGTAAATCAAAGGGCAATCTCTCACATTCAGCTAGAGAAGAAATTATGAAAACCATAAATCCTATGGGCTGACGCCACAGATTCCACCCCCCAAAACCATATTTGGACTGTGTTTCAACTATATCAACTGTACTTGAACTATTAGATAATTATAGTCGATAAAAACAGCACTGTTCCCATCGCTATTTCAAAACCGTACATGAGACCTCAGCCTCATACGGCTCCTCTATGGCCACAAATAAATGTAAGGACTGGTTCGGTCTTATCACTTCCTTTTGTTTTAGGGTAGAAAAAAAAAAAAAGATCTGTCGGAGAGTCCCAAATTAAACCAATGAAATTCCGTTCGCAAAAATAATAAAAAAAAAAAAAGGCTTCGGAATTCATCTCATCCCTTATAATCAAAGTATATTTTTCTTTGTTTTGTTCGGTAATAATTTAAACTATTTAATCAAATATTCGTTATATTATATGAATAAAGAATAAAAAAAAAAAAATGAATAAAATAATTATAGGAATTTTTCATAAATTATAAATTAAATAATGATAAGAATTAAATAATGATAAGAATTTCATCTATTTGAATGTATATGCATAGAAAAAATAATAAATAAAGATTTTTTTTTATTCATTCAAATATTATATTCCATTTCTTTTATTCCTGTTCTTCTATCTCAGATATCTCAGAGGCAGGTACTTTGAAAAAATAAATAAAGGATTAATTCGTTCTGATATAGTTATTTTTTTTTTTTCAGTGAATAGGAGTTTTACTCTAGATCGGAATCATAAGAAAGTACTGCTTGATCATTTCTACCAATTTAAAGCCTCTATTATGATTCATTTTATGCAGAAATATCTTTTTTTTTTTGATACCTTACCTTATATTATCTCCATTACTAATCTTTTGTGTACTTTTGTGTTCCTAATTGTCCACTGATTTTTGATTGATCTACGGCATGTTAATAAATACAAGACAGTAATGAAAACTCCATACAGTCGATTTTTTATACCCGCTTCAAGATATGATGACGAATCTCAATCTTGGGATAATCATTTTACACGGCTTATGTTTTTATTCTTGTACATATGAAGTGAGATTTTATCTTCTTACTGCAAATTTCTAAGTTGTTTTGTTTCACTCATATAACTATTTAGTTTAACTCATTGACCTGAATCATGAATAAAAAAAAATATCCATTCAATTCATTCAACTTTTTTCCTAGAAGTAAAGGAAAGAATATAAATTTTATATTCAACGAATCACACGTAGAGATATTGATAATACACATAGAGTTAATGGTATTTCATAACTAATGGATTGAGCAGCAGCTCGCAGACCACCTGAAAAAGAATATTTATTATTCGATCCATACCCTGACATAAGAAGCCCAATAGGAGCAATACTTGAAATGGCGATCCATAAAGAAACACCTATACTGAGATCGGCTAAAACAAGACGATACCCAAAAGGGATTACTAAATAACTTACTAGAATCGATATGACTACTATAGACGGTCCAATACTAAACAAACGAAGATCTCCTCTAGACGGGAGAAGATCTTCTTTTAAAAGTAGTTTAGTTCCATCTGCCAAAGCTTGAAGAATTCCCAAGGGGCCAGCATATTGAGGCCCAATACGTTGTTGTAGCGCTGCAGATATTTCTCTTTCCAACCACACAATTACTAGTACCCCTATTGTAATTCCCAATATAAGGATTAAAATGGGTACAAAAGTCCATATGAGCCCATGGACCTCCTTTAAGGATTCCGATGTAGAAAAAGAATTGATAGTTTGTACTTCTGTCGTATCAATTATCATTTCAACGATCAACTTCTCCCATAATGATATCTATACTACCTAGTATCGTCATGATATCAGCCAATTTCATTCTTTTAACTAGTTGAGGAAGAATTTGCAAATTTATGAAGCCGGGTGGACGAATTTTCCATCTCCAAGGGAAAATACTATTGTCTCCTATCAAATAAATTCCTAATTCCCCCTTTGGGGCTTCCACTCTTACGTAAAGTTCTTGTTTCGACAATTCAAAATTGGGTGAAGGTTTTTTACTAATAAATCTATATTCAAAATCATTCCATTCGGAATTTTTTGCTCTACCAAAGCGCCGGACTTCTAAATTTTCATAGGGTCCGCCAGGAATTCCTTCTAGGGCCTGTTGAATTATTTTTATGGATTCTCTCGTTTCACCCATTCGTACTAAATAACGAGCTAATGAATCTCCTTCTTTTTGCCATAGGACTTCCCAATCGAATTCATTGTAACACTCATAATTATCAATTTTACGAAGATCCCATTGTATTCCAGAAGCTCGTAACATTGGTCCTGATAAACCCCAGTTTATCGCTTCCTCCCCACCAATAATGCCCACTCCTTCGACTCGCTCCAAAAAAATAGGATTTTGCGTAATAAGTTTTTGATATTCAAGAATCCCTGTTAAAAAATAATCACAAAAATCTAAACATTTATCTATCCAGCCATAAGGTAGATCCGCTGCTACGCCTCCGATGCGGAAATAATTATGCATCATTCGCATACCTGTGGCAGCTTCGAATAAATCATATATCAATTCCCTCTCTCTAAAAATATAAAAAAAGGGAGTCTGTGCACCGATATCCGCCATAAAAGGTCCAAGCCATAACAAATGAGAAGCTATACGACTCAGCTCCAGCATAATGACTCTGATATAGCTAGCCCTTTTAGGTACTTGAACATTTTCCAGTTGTTCTGGTGCATTTACCGTTATTGCCTCTGTGAACATAGTAGCTAAATAATCCCAACGTGTTACATAAGGCAAATATTGTATGATTGTTCGGTTTTCCGCTATTTTTTCCATACCCCTGTGTAAATAACCCAATATCGGTTCACAGTCAATAACATCCTCACCATCGAGAGTAACAATTAGTCGAAGAACACCATGCATTGATGGGTGGTGAGGACCCATATTAACGATCATGAAATCTTTTTTTTTAGCCGGTACAGTCATACCTTTTCTTCCTTAATTTTCTTCCTTAATTCATTATTTCACGAATTCCTCAAAAAGTAGATTCGTCCAAATGTAAAATCTAATAATTACTAATTCAAAAATCCAAACAATGAAATTAACAATTTTTTGGTTCTCGAATATCCAATTCATCAATTAATTTCTTATAATGTACTCCATTTTTCTTTGACAAATAGGCTAGCATACGTCGACGTTTTCCCAGAATTTTTTGTAGACCTCTTTTTGATAAAAAATCTTTTTTGTGCAATTCCAAATGTGAAGTAAGTCTTCGTATCTTATTTGTGAAACTTAATACTTGAAATTCAACAGAACCTCTGTTTTCTTCTTTTTCTTCTTGTGAAATAAGTGAAATGAATGAATTTTTTACCATAAAAAACTTTTTTTTTTCTTTTCCACGGATTTTTCCGATTAGGAAAAAGAAAATAATATATATTATTTTTATTATTATAATAATATTATAATAATGTTATTTCCATTTTTTTTATTTAATCTAGTACACACAAAAATGAAAATTTATTCATTTCCAAATAGTTTTTTTATTTGATTCTATCCAAATCCAATTGAAAATTGGATTTGGATAGAAAAGGATAATACATTTACACATTATACCAAAGAGAATCTTTTTTTGCACCTAAAAAGATTCTGTGAATTTCTTTCTAGATTGAATTGATACACAAGTAAATACATATTATGTATGTACCAAAGTAGCAAAGTATAACATATATCCTTCACTTTTCATCTACGTAAAATGGCATGTGAATATTGACATGTGACATAAAGTATATCAAATATACTATATAGATAATTAGATAATTCTAAATCGTGTATACATGTGTATCCTTGACATACTGAAATTACTACCATTATTGGTATCAAACCAATAGCGATTCATACAAGCTAAATCTTCTAATCGGTAGTTGGGCCAAAGAAACAATTTATATTTTATATTTGAATCTATATTAAGATTAAGACCTTTGTCTTCATTCAGAAATTGTGTGGAGTTTCTTATATTGTTTTCATTGTAAAATATTTGATTTCTATTCACAACATCCCAATTAGGAGAGTTGAAACAAATTAGAATTCTCAATTCTCTACGACGTCTAGTAGATAGAATATTTTCAGGAACAAGGAGATCATAATAATTTGGATTCCCATTCACAAGCATATTTCCATGTTGTTCAGTAGATTTCTTAAAATTCTTCTTATTGACATTGACATATTTTTTTTTTTTGTATTTTATATTTATTTGGTGATTACTCTTTTTGCCATCGATCAATGAAATACTTATGGTTTGATACATAATTAATTTTCCACCCGTTATAAAAGCTAGACGAGTTGATTCGATAATCAATATTCCTTTTTTTAAAAAGTCTGTAAGAGTTAGATTGTCCTTATTAAGGATTGCATCTAGATCCATCTCTTTTCTTCGAATTAAGGCTAGAGCTATAGAACTTGGATCCATCAATCTAAGTAAGAAACAATATGCCTTGATATTTCTTGTCATTTTATGATTAACGAAGTTGTTCCATCTTAATTGAACAATTAAATATTTATTTAGGAATAAATCTAGTTCTGATTCCTTGCTTTTCTTGCATCGTTTTTTCTTTTTACTTTCAGATCTCGCATAATCCTTTTGAACCTTTTGAAGAGGCTTTTTTTTGTTTTGTTTGCTTGGATCTGACACAAGATTTGTCTTTTTTTCGTTTTTTTCTTGGTTTTTTAATTTTATTAAAATAGAATCTTTGACATTTTTATTTTGACTAATTTTTTTTTTTTCATCTAAATTTAAATTATGATTGGAAAGAATTAAATTCTGATTGGAAAGAAGTAATTTAATTGGGATGATCCACGGTTTAATCTTATATGCCTTATATGTATCAAAATTAAATCTGAATTCTGGGAAGAACCAAAGTTTCAGATTTAATTTTTTTTTTTTACAAAAAACTCTTTCCCTTTTTCGATTCATTCCCATCCAATCAAAAAAGTTTTTTTGATTGGAGTTGTTTTTTTTGTATAGATTTGTTTCTCTTTCTTGATGTTTTGAAAGAAAAAAAATCTTTTTTTTTTTCAATTTTTTTATATTAATATTTATTTTTTGAGTCTTATCTTTTTTTTCAAGTTTGGCACCGATATGTACATTTGTAAAGTTGATAATATCGATATCGTTTACATCAATAGTGTTTTTCGGGTAAAAATGTAGAATTCTACAATCAAAATATTTCCTATTCAGATTTTTATGCTTATTAAAAACATAATTTTTTTCTATGGAATTGATAATTCCATAAAACAATTCGGGTTTCTGTATGTTGAAATTATATGGAATTTTTTGGTTCCTTTTTAGTTGTAATTTTGGTTTATAAATAGAGGAATCTTTACTATCCCCATAATCATAATATATATATTTATGTAATAATAGATCATATACATATTGCTTTTTTAATTTTTCTTTTTGATTCGGCCATAAATACACTGTATAGAAATTTTCTTTTTTGTAATGAATTGATCGGTCTTTTTCTTTTTTATATGAAGAAAATTTAATTGATTCTTTATTGTGAATCGTACAATTTTTATTGATTTTTTTTCGCCATTTTTTCGCTACTAATACTAATCGAGACCATTTGCTCTGAGATAAATTGTATGCATAATTACCCTTTAACCAGTTTTTCCATTCATTCATTCCAGGCTTCTTTATTTTCTTATACTTATACCTTGATTTGGAGTTAAATATTCCTCGGGTTATAGAATAATACTTTATCTTGTCCTTAATAAAAGGATGGGTACCGCGAAGTACAGATCTAAAGTGATGGTTGTTAAGTAATTGGGTTTGTGATATTTTGTAAAATACATATGCTTGGGACAAGGAAGATAAATCGTAATAAGTATTTGAATTATTACTAGGATTAGAAAAGTCCTTTTCTTTTTCTATAGTCGAAATAAAGTTCATTGTATGTTGATCTGTTTCATCAATTCCTTCTTGATTTCTTTCATCGTTGTAAATGGATTCATTGATCATTTTTTTTGTTGAAAGTTGTGCATTGACCTTCGAAATGCTAACCATACATAGCAGGATATCCATGTATATTTTTTCAATGAAAGATTTCATAAAATAATGTGATTTGCATATTAATCGAGTATTTATTCTTTTGAATATCCGCCAAATATCTTTCTTTAATTCTGGTCTTTTATCATCATAGGCTGGAACTTTTTTTTTCTTTTCTTTTGCGATTTCTTCTATTTGATTCCTGATTATGATTGTCTTATCAGCAAGATCTTTCATTTCATTTTCTATGAATAAAAAATTTGTCCAATTCATAGATTGAATTTGCATGGTCGATTCAGGAATAATCTTATTATTATCTTTTGAATCTTTTGCATTTTCATTTGGTTCATATACTTTCACCTTCTTGAATTCAAATAAATAAATTGGGTTTACTTTTTCAAGTTTATTCATTATTCGTTTTAGAACTGGAAAAATTTTTATAACCCATGGTTTTGAAACTTTTACTTTTAGAGGTAGAAAATAATTCTTTTTCACTTTTCGAATATTTTTTTTTAGTTCTTTATATATGGGTTCAAAAAAAGAAGGTAGGGTTCGGGCAGGACCAAAAGGAAGTTCTGTTTCCGTTCCC